TCAGCAAAATTCTTTTATTTTAGATAGAAGAAACATTTCTTCTATCTAAAATAAAAGAATGTACCCTTCTATCCAAATCCAATTTGCATCGATAAAATAAATCCAAATTCCAGTAGTAGATGAATAATTGCAAATTTTTGTGTGTACGAGATTAGAATAACTTCAAAATAACTGACATAATTTTTTATTTTTCCTGATCAGAAAAATACATGAAAAAGAAAGGAGGTAGAAAAATTTTTGGATTTATGGTTAAAGAAGAAAAAGAAGAAAACAGGGGTTCTGTTGAATTTCAAGTATTCAGTTTCACCAATAAGATACGGAGACTTGCTTCACATTTAGAATTACACAAAAAAGATTTTTCATCGGAAAGAGGTTTACGAAGACTTTTGGGAAAACGTCGACGTTTGCTGGCTTATTTGGCAAAGAAAAATAGAGTACGTTATAAGAAATTAATCAGTCAGTTGAATATCCGGGAGCAGTAATTTAATCGTTCGAATTTTTTTCTTATTTTATTAGTAGTCTTATAGTAGTCTTAGATTTTGCATTTTGATGAGCCTCGTTTTGAGGAATTCATGGAATAATCCATTTTCATGGAATAATGAATTAAGGAAGAAAGGATATGAGTCTACCGCTTACAAGAAAAGATCTCATGATAGTCAATATGGGCCCTCAACACCCATCAATGCATGGTGTTCTTCGACTGATCGTTACTCTCGATGGTGAAGATGTTATTGATTGTGAACCCATATTAGGCTATTTACACAGAGGAATGGAAAAAATCGCGGAAAACCGAACTATTATACAATACTTACCTTATGTAACACGGTGGGATTATTTAGCTACTATGTTTACAGAAGCAATAACGGTAAATGCACCTGAATTCTTGGAGAATATCCAAATACCCCAAAGAGCCAGCTATATTAGGGTAATTATGTTAGAGTTGAGCCGTATAGCCTCTCACTTGTTATGGCTTGGGCCTTTTATGGCGGATCTCGGCGCACAGACTCCTTTTTTCTATATTTTTAGAGAGAGAGAATTAATATACGATCTATTTGAAGCTGCTACGGGTATGCGAATGATGCACAATTACTTTCGCATCGGAGGAGTAGCCGCCGATCTACCTTATGGATGGATCGATAAATGTTTAGATTTCTGTGATTATTTTTTACGCGGAGTTGTTGAATATCAACAACTTATTACAGAGAATCCTATTTTTTTAGAACGAGTTGAAGGAGTAGGTTTTATTAGTGGGGAAGAAGCAGTAAATTGGGGCTTATCGGGACCGATGTTACGAGCTTCTGGAATACAGTGGGATCTTCGTAAAGTGGATCCTTATGAGTCTTACAACCAATTCGATTGGAAAGTCCAATGGCAAAAAGAAGGGGATTCGTTAGCTCGCTATTTAGTACGAATCGGTGAAATGAGGGAATCCATCAAAATTATTCAACAGGCTGTAGAGAAAATTCCTGGAGGACCTTACGAGAATTTAGAAGTCCGACGCTTTAAGAAAGCAAAGAATTCCGAATGGAATGATTTTGAATATCGATTTCTTGGTAAAAAACCTTCGCCAAATTTTGAATTGTCAAAGCAAGAGCTTTATGTAAGAGTGGAAGCTCCTAAAGGTGAATTAGGGATTTATCTGGTAGGAGATGATAGTCTTTTCCCCTGGAGATGGAAAATACGGCCACCCGGTTTTATTAATTTGCAAATTCTTCCTCAGCTAGTTAAAAAAATGAAATTGGCTGATATCATGACGATATTAGGTAGTATAGATATCATTATGGGGGAAGTTGATCGTTGAAATGATAATAGATAGGGTAGAGGTAGAAACTATCAATTCTTTTTCGAAATCGGAATTATTAAAAGAAGTCTATGGACTAATATGGATTCTACCCATTTTGACCCTCCTTTTGGGAATCACAATAGAGGTACTCGTTATTGTGTGGTTAGAAAGAGAAATATCTGCATCGATACAACAACGTATTGGTCCTGAATATGCTGGCCCCCTGGGACTGCTTCAAGCTATAGCAGATGGGACTAAGCTACTTTTTAAAGAGGATATCCTGCCATCCCGAGGAGATATTCCTTTATTTAGCATTGGACCCTCTATAGCAGTCATATCCATTTTATTAAGTTTTTTAGTTATCCCTTTGGGATATCGTTTTGTTTTAGCCGATCTTAGTATTGGTGTTTTTTTATGGATTGCCATTTCAAGTATTGCTCCTATTGGTCTTCTTATGGCAGGATATAGCTCAAATAATAAATATTCTTTTTCAGGCGGTCTACGAGCTGCTGCTCAATCCATTAGTTATGAAATACCATTAACTTTTTGTGTGCTAGCAATATCTCTACGTGTGATTCGTTAAAATAGGATATTTTTCCTCTAAAATCCATTGAATATTTATCTTCCTTTTCTTATTCTGTATTCGGGTTGGTAAGTTAAACTAGATAGCTATATGAGTGAAACAAAACAGCTTATTAATTTGTAGTAAAAAGAAAAAATCTCATTTCCTACGTACAAGAAAAAAGTTGAAGTAAACATAAGCAGTGTAAACTCTTTACCCCAAGGTTGATATTTTTTAATTAGTAATCATATCTTGAAGCGGGCAAAAATAAAGGATTCGCGATATGGAATTCCATTACTAGAATATTCCTAGTTATTACTATAACTTATAATCATAAAAAGAATCCATCAAAAGTTAGTGAGGGGTTAGGAACACTAAAGTACATAAAGGATTAGTAATGGGGGAATCTAAGACATTAGGGATTTTCCCTCATAAAAGGAATCATAATAAAGACTTGAAATTGGTGGAAATGATCAAGTAGTACTTTTTTCGGATTCCGATCCAGAGTATGTTCCCATTCACTTGTTAAGGAAATGGCTATCAAGAACGAATTAACCCTTTATTCCTTTTTTCTTTTTAACTACCCCCTCCCCGGGGAAAGAAGAATAGGACAAAAGATATGGAATGCAATACAAAAAAAATATTTTTATTAATTCTTTCCTTCCTCTATCTATATTCATACAGAATTCTTCATGAACTAATGCCCAACTCTTTCCATTTATTAATTTAATTTCTATAACGAGTGTTTTATTCCAAGATTAAGTTATTACTGAACAAAGAAAAATTTTCATTATATTATAAAGGATGAGATCAATTCGGAAGCGCTTTTTCTTAGTCTAGCAGACGGAATTCCTTTGGTCTAATTTAGGACTTTTTCCTATCGATTTTATTTTACCTAAATCTATCTACGCCCCAGGGGATAATACCGAAATGAAACAATCCTTTCCTTTTTCTGATCATAGAGAAGCCGTATGAAGCTAAGGCTTCATGTACGGTTTTGGAATAGCGGTGGGAACTGTGATGTTATCATCGACTATGATTATCTAACAGTTCAAGTACAGTTGATATAGTTGAAGCACAGTCAAAATATGGTTTTTTTGGATGGAATCTTTGGCGTCAGCCTATAGGTTTTCTGGTTTTTCTAATTTCTTCTTTGGCAGAATGTGAAAGATTACCCTTTGATTTACCAGAAGCGGAGGAAGAATTAGTAGCAGGTTATCAAACCGAATATTCCGGTATCAAATACGGTTTATTTTATCTTGTTTCTTACCTAAATTTATTAGTTTCTTCTTTATTTGTAACAGTTCTCTACTTAGGCGGGTGGAATTTCTCTATTCCTTATATATCCTTTTTTGAATTTTTCCAAATGAATAAAGCAGTTGGAATTTTGGAAATGACAATGGGTATCTTTATTACATTAACTAAAGCTTATTTATTTCTCTTCATTTCTATCACAATAAGATGGACTTTACCCAGGATGAGAATGGATCAGTTATTAAATCTTGGATGGAAATTTCTTTTACCTATTTCCCTGGGCAATCTCTTATTAACAACCTCTTCCCAACTTGTTTCACTATAAATAAGATAATACAATAATAGTAAGAATATTTTCAACACAAAAGTTCTCTCAAACAAGAGAAAGAAACATACCTTTTTCATAGATATTTAGAATATGTTCCCTATGGTAACTGGGTTCATGAGTTATGGTCAACAAACAATACGCGCTACAAGGTACATTGGTCAAAGTTTCATAACTACCTTATCCCACACAAATCGTTTACCTATAACGATTCACTACCCTTACGAAAAATCAATTACACCGGAGCGTTTCCGGGGGCGAATCCACTTTGAATTTGATAAATGTATTGCTTGTGAAGTCTGTGTTCGCGTATGTCCAATAGATCTACCTCTTGTAGATTGGAGATTTGAAAAGGATATTAAAAGGAAACAATTGCTTAATTATAGTATTGATTTCGGAGTTTGTATATTTTGTGGTAATTGTGTTGAGTACTGTCCGACAAACTGTTTATCCATGACTGAAGAATATGAACTTTCTACTTATGATCGTCATGAATTGAATTACAATCAAATTGCTTTGAGTCGGTTACCAATCTCCATAATGGGAGATTACACAATTCAAACAATTAGGAATTCGACTGAAAGTAAAATAGACGAAGATAAATCTTCGAATTCAAGAACGATTACTGATTACTAGACTAGGATTTTTTATTTTTTGTTATAAAAATCCAAAAATTATTTACTAACTATAAAGAAAAACGAAAAACTACTGCTTATTGCAAATTATTCCTGATTTAAAATCAGACTAGATTTTCGTGATATAATTTCTAACTATACAGCTTATACGCAAAAAAATATCCTAATCCCTTTTTTTTTACTTGAATCCTTTAGTTTTAGTCAGTTCATGAAAAATTTTATACTATTAATTTCTTTTTATCCATAATGGATTTACCTGGACCAATACATGAAATTCTTGTGCTATTTGGGGGATTTGTTCTTCTACTAGGGGGTCTAGGAGTAGTATTACTTACCAACCCTATTTATTCTGCCTTTTCGCTGGGATTAGTTCTTGTTTGTATATCCTTATTCTATTTTTTATTGAATTCCTACTTTGTAGCTGTCGCACAACTTCTTATTTATGTGGGAGCCATAAATGTCTTGATCATATTCGCTGTAATGTTCGTAAATGGCTCAGAATGGTCTAAAGATAAGAATTATTGGACTATTGGAGATGGGTTCACTTCACTCGTTTGTATAACTATTGTTTTTTCACTAATGACTACTATCCCAGATACGTCATGGTATGGAATTCTTTGGACTACAAGATCAAACCAAATAGTAGAACAGGGTCTCATAAATAATGTTCAACAAATTGGGATTCATTTAGCAACCGATTTTTATCTTCCGTTTGAACTCATTTCCATAATTCTTCTAGTTTCTTTAATAGGTGCAATTACTATGGCTCGGCAATAAGAAAAACTTAGAAAGAGTAAAGATTATTAGAATTGGAAATCTAAAATAAATAACTAAAGAATCACAATTTTGATTTAGTAAAACCCATCTACTGCCAACAAATACCTTCTTTTCTTTTTTGTTGTGTAATTGTTCTATTTAATTGAATCGGTTCAATTCTTGTCCTCATATTGAAATGAATCGAGATTGATAAGGAGTTAGTTAATGATGTTTGAGCATGTACTTTTTTTGAGTGTCTATTTATTTTCGATTGGTATCTATGGATTAATCACAAGCCGAAACATGGTTAGAGCTCTAATATGTCTTGAACTTATACTGAATTCAATTAATCTAAATCTCGTAACATTTTCTGATCTATTTGATAGTCGCCAATTAAAAGGAGACATTTTCGCAATTTTTGTTATAGCCCTTGCGGCTGCTGAAGCCGCTATTGGACTATCCATTCTTTCTTCCATCCATCGTAACAGGAAATCCACTCGTATCAATCAATCTAATTTTTTGAATAATTAGACTTTAGAATAATTAGACATAGAATCCTCTAAAAAAGGCGCACATATAATAAAAATATCGAATATTAAGATGAATAGAAATCTAATACTATTTTCTTATTATTATTTGAGAATATCCTTTTTTTGAGTAGGTTATTGCATAGTATTCTTTTTTACTTAAATGAATTTTTGTAATTCATTGATATTGCAATTTGAATATTGCAATAATTTATATTGAAAAGACGATAGCCAATTTATTGGCTAATTCGAATTCGTATGTACAATTCGTATAATTATGACTGTTGAAGTCCAAAATTCAAGTCTCTTGGCTCTTTTCACGCTTTCTCACAAACGGATTAAAAAATAGATTTTTATTTTTGTTGAAGTTTGGATAAACCATTGCTTCGTCTGGTGTCTACAATACATATGACTCATTATAGTACTAATTTCATTTTTACCAGATCGAAAAATTTTATGTTGAAAAGAAGAATTTATAGATCCAATGTCACATTCCGTAAAAATTTATGATACATGTATAGGATGCACTCAATGTGTACGAGCTTGTCCAACAGATGTATTAGAAATGATACCCTGGGATGGATGTAAAGCCAAGCAAATAGCTTCCGCGCCGAGAACCGAAGATTGTGTAGGTTGTAAGAGATGCGAATCTGCCTGCCCAACAGATTTTTTAAGTGTCCGCGTTTATTTAGGGCCTGAAACAACCCGTAGCATGGCTCTATCTTATTGATACGTTACAAAAAACTCCACTTGAATCGTCTGATTCCTCTTTACCGAAGAAGCCTGTGCTCGAAATAATCGAGCACGGGCTTTTCTGGTCAAAACGTATCTTGTCTTTATCACTTTATCATGAGTTATTTTCCTTGGTTAACAATACTTGTTGTTTTGCCGATATTTGCAGGTTCATTAATTTTCTTTTTACCTCATAGGGGAAACAAAATCGTTAGGTGGTATACTATATCTATTTGTTTATTAGAATTCCTTCTAATGACTTATGCATTCTGTTATCATTTCCAACTGGAGGATCCCTTAATCCAATTAAAGGAGGATTCTAAATGGATAGATGTCTTCGATTTCCACTGGAGATTGGGAATCGATGGACTTTCATTAGGATCTATTTTATTGACAGGATTTATCACTACTTTAGCTACTTTAGCAGCTTGGCCAGTTACCCGGAATTCGCGATTATTCTATTTCCTGATGCTAGCAATGTATAGTGGTCAAATAGGATTATTTTCTTCGCGAGACCTTTTACTTTTTTTTATCATGTGGGAATTAGAATTAATTCCTGTTTACTTACTTTTATCCATGTGGGGGGGAAAGAGGCGTCTATATTCAGCTACAAAGTTTATTTTGTATACTGCGGGCGGTTCCATTTTTTTCTTAATCGGAGTTCTGGGTATGGGCTTATATGGTTCCAATGAACCAGGGTTAGATTTGGAAAGATTAATTAATCAATCATACCCTGCAACTTTGGAAATACTTTTATATTTTGGCTTCCTTATTGCTTATGCTGTCAAATTGCCGATTATACCCCTACATACGTGGTTACCAGACACCCATGGGGAAGCGCATTATAGTACATGTATGCTTTTAGCGGGAATCCTATTAAAGATGGGAGCATATGGATTGATTCGGATCAACATGGAATTGTTACCTCATGCTCATTATCTATTTTCGCCCTGGTTGGTAATAATAGGAGCAATCCAAATAATCTATGCAGCTTCAACTTCTCTTGGTCAACGAAATTTCAAAAAAAGAATAGCCTATTCCTCTGTATCTCACATGGGTTTCATAATTATAGGAATTGGTTCCATAACCAACATTGGACTCAATGGAGCTATTTTACAAATATTATCCCATGGATTTATTGGTGCTACACTTTTTTTCTTGGCAGGAACGGCTTGTGATAGAATGCGTCTTGTTTATCTCGAAGAACTGGGGGGGATATCTATCCCAATGCCGAAAATTTTTACCATGTTTAGTAGCTTTTCAATGGCTTCTCTTGCCTTACCAGGAATGAGCGGTTTTGTCGCAGAATTAGTAGTATTTTTTGGGCTAATTACTAGTCCAAAATTTCTGTTAATGCCAAAAACGCTAATTACTTTTGTAATGGCAATTGGAATGATATTAACTCCTATTTATTTATTATCTATGTTACGCCAGATGTTCTACGGATACAAGCTATTTCATGTTCCAAACGCAAATTTTGTGGATTCTGGACCACGAGAACTCTTTCTTTTAATCTGTATCTTTTTACCAGTAATAGGAATTGGTATTTATCCAGATTTTGTTCTCTCCCTATCCGTTGACAGGGTAGAGGCTCTCTTATCCAATTATTATCCTAAATAGGTTTTTTTAACTAGTCCGCTCTATATTCCTATAGTGGAAAAACCCAATAACTCAGAAAAAAGTAAAAAAGTATAATTAGATCTATCTCGAATTTTTGAGAACCCTTTGAAAAGGCGTTCAAGGGGTTCTCAAATAAAACAAAAAAGTAAAAACGTTCATTTCATGAAGGTTTTATTTTATGTAATCATTTAGGTGTTAATGTAAACGAACCATAACTATGTAAACCTATTCCTAATAGATTGATACCAAAATAGCAGATCCAAATTATAAGAAATCCTATCGAAGCTACAAGTGCAGAATTCGTACCCTTCCAATTTGGATTTGTTCTACTATGTAAATAAATTCCGAATATGGTCCAAGTAATAAATGCCCAAGTTTCCTTAGGATCCCAATTCCAATAGGATCCCCACGCCTCATTAGCCCATACTGCTCCACAAAGAATACCTATGGTTAAAAGGGTAAATCCTAGGCTAATGACACGATAACTCCAAGAATCCAAACGCTCAGTTAATTGATATTTGTAATAATTTGGAAATGAAGGAAAAGAAGTGCTTTTTAAAGCACTTCTTTTTACATAGAAATTTTCAATCTGACTAAAGAAAAATGTGTTAAATAAAACATTTTTTTTCTTTTTAGAAAAGAACTGGAAATTATTTCGAAATCTAATGATTAGAAGAGCGGCGGATAATAAGGATCCGCACAAAAGAGTTGCATAGCTTAGTAACATCATACTGACATGCATCATTAACCACTGAGATTGTAGAGCAGGTACTAGTATTGTGGATTGATGCATTTCAGTTAAAAGACCCGATGTGGCAAAGCCTTGCGTTAAAATAGTACTTGGCGTAGTTATTCTGCTTAAATCATTTTTAGAGTTCTGTATCTTAGGAATCGTATGAAGAATATACAGAGCCCATGAAAGGAAGATCAATGACTCATATAAATTACTTAATGGAAAATGTCCCGAAGAAGCCCAACGAGAAACTAGGAATCCTGTTATAGATAAAAAAGTGGCTATCATTCCTTTTTCTAACGAATCACGTAATCCCCCAAGTTCACGAACTAATAAGGTTATCAAATGAATCGTAATCACAATTGAAATGGTTGAGAAAGAGATATGAGTTAGTATATGTTCTAAAGTTGCAAATAGCATAAGGGGAAGGTCCCATTACAAAATTGTAAATTTCGAATTGAATCTATTTTCTAATCTATTGTATTCTTTTTCGCGAATGCCGCCACTCGGATTCGAACCGAGATGCTTGAGCACTGCTTCCTAAGAGCAGCGTGTCTACCAATTTCACCATGGCGGCTAATTTCAAATAATAGGTAACTTAAAAGAATAATAGTTATTTTCTCGCGAATCGTCGAGATTGGGAAAATCCCTAAAATTTAGGGAGATTAGAATCTTTATTAAAATAGACTTCATTTGGTAGTATCGTTAGTATTTTTTTTTTAACAATAAACTCTTGCTTTGCCCAATAGAAACACTGCTTAAAAGAGTTTAAACTGCTTTTTTCTAAGTTGCAATCATAGAACTAATTTTTTTTTCTAATAAGTTTCTCATTTAAATTTTAAAAATTCTTTCAATGCAATGGACAAAATCCAAAAAGCCTTTTCTATTTATCCATTTTAATTTCATCATTAAACAGAAACCCCTTTGGATTTTCGCAAAATTTCTAGAATGAAAGCCTTTATGCTCTTATTAATATAATTTACCAACCTTAAACCAATTTACTTGTGGATTTTGGATAAGATTAGGTAGAAGTTGTAAGTCCTGTTGCAAAAATACTCCACTTTTCATAATAGAATCCTCATATTTTATTATGAGAATTCTATTATGAAAAGTTCATTGATAGGAAAAGAAATACTTAGCACACAGTATACCAAAAACTTTTATTCTATATATCAGAGGGGTTTGTTCTAAGAATATTGTACCGAGTAATTCGACACATAAAAGTACATTCATTAATTAATCCAAATTTTTCATATTAAATAATTGGAATTCTTTTTTGATAGGTCAATTGAGATTATTCCAAAACCTGATTATTTGTTTGTTGCCCAGAAAAACCCTTTGGTTTTGGATGCTCGTTGCCGCTAGAAAATGATCTTGATTTTGCTAAAGAATAAGATTGTACTATGGAAAAATAAGTCTTTTTCTTCCAAAGATTTTTACGAATACGCTTTTTTGACATTGAAGTACGTTTTTTTGGAACTGCCATTCAAAAAGGAAATTACTTTTTTCTAGTTGTATGTGAAAGACATCTATTGCCGCAAATCAATCCTTCTTTCTTCTTTTTCTTAGTATTTATACTTAGATACTGAAAGATACTGAAATTCTAAATTCTTTTTTACTTCATTTTGTCTAATGCGGATAAGACAAGAATTTTTTAGCATATTTTTCGTATATATTTTAGACTTTGTTTTAATAATATAGAATATACAGAAAGGTTTTCCATTTAAATCTATTTATATATATTTATATATCAAGTATACTCCATATATAGATATATGGTACGGGGGCCTATCCCCCATATAAGATCGGGGGATAAAAAGAAGGGAAAATTCAAATAGTTAATTAAGTTCAGAATGGTATTTCATAATGGAATTCCAACCAAAACAAAAAATACTGAGTCTCTTAAACAAGACATTCTAAAACTTAGGTAATTATAGTCATTAGGATTTCTTTTCAGTTCTATATGAAGTAAGGAATATTCGATAATTTCCTATAAACATAGGTTTTCATTGGAATTCAATCAATCAGTTACGAAACAAGAAAGCTGCTTCATCTTCGTTTTAAAGAAATAGAAAATGAATAGAAAGTAAAATGATTCCAACTTTTTTTGTATTTTAATAAAAATCCTTATTTAGGTAATAACTAGGTAACGAAGTTATTTGATTAACTTTTTTAATTTAACCAACTAAACCCATTCTTAATTTTTGCTTATTTCAATGAGAGAAATTTGGAAAAATTAAGAATTCCAGTATTTTTTTCTTAATTCTTTTTATTTATTCCTTCAGAAAGAGATAAGAATTGGTTTGGTGAATCGGAAATAATTTTATAGAAAAATTGAAAAATTTCAAGTAAAAATTGCAATTTCTTTTCTTATGGAACATATATATCAATATGCATGGGTAATCCCTCTTCTTCCACTTCCAGTTATTATGTCAATGGGGTTTGGCCTTTTTCTTATTCCGACAGCAACAAAAAATCTTCGTCGCATATGGGCTTTTCCTAGTGTTTTACTCTTAAGTATAGCTATGGTATTCTCAGTTCAACTGTCTATTCAACAAATAAATGGAAGTTCTATCTATCAATATCTATGGTCTTGGACCATCAATAATGATTTTTCCTTAGAATTTGGATACTTGATTGACCCACTTACTTCTATTATGTTAATACTTATTACTACTGTAGGAATCCTAGTTCTTATTTATAGTGACGGTTATATGTCTCACGATGAAGGATATTTGAGATTTTTTGTTTATATAAGTTTTTTCAATACTTCCATGTTGGGATTGGTTACTAGTTCCAATTTGATACAAATTTATTTTTTTTGGGAACTTGTGGGAATGTGTTCCTATTTACTGATAGGCTTTTGGTTTACACGACCAATCGCAGCGAGTGCTTGTCAAAAAGCTTTTGTAACTAATCGTGTAGGGGATTTTGGTCTGTTATTAGGAATTTTAGGTTTTTTTTGGATAACAGGTAGTTTAGAGTTTCGGGATTTGTTCCAAATAGCTAATAACTGGATTCCTAATAATGGGATTAATTCTTTACTTACTACTTTGTGTGCTTTTTTATTATTCCTTGGTGCAGTTGCAAAATCTGCACAATTCCCTCTTCACGTATGGTTACCCGATGCTATGGAAGGACCCACTCCCATTTCGGCTCTTATACACGCAGCAACTATGGTTGCTGCGGGGATTTTTCTTCTAGCTCGACTTCTTCCTCTTTTCATATCTTTACCGTTTATAATGAGTTTCATTTCTTTAGTAGGTACAATAACACTCTTCTTAGGGGCTACTTTAGCTCTTGCTCAGAGAGATATTAAAAGAAGCTTAGCCTATTCTACAATGTCTCAATTGGGTTATATGATGTTAGCTTTAGGTATAGGTTCTTATCAAGCTGCTTTATTCCATTTGATCACTCATGCTTATTCAAAAGCTTTATTATTCTTGGGATCCGGATCCATTATTCATTCAATGGAACCTCTTGTTGGATATTCACCAGATAAAAGTCAGAATATGGTTCTTATGGGTGGTTTAAGAAAATACATTCCAATTACAAGAACTACTTTTTTATGGGGTACACTTTCTCTTTGTGGTATTCCACCTCTTGCTTGCTTCTGGTCCAAAGATGAAATCCTTAGTAATAGTTGGTTGTATTCGCCCTTTTTTGGAATAATAGCTTCCTTTACTGCAGGATTAACTGCGTTTTATATGTTTCGGATATATTTACTTACGTTTGATGGGTATTTGCGTGTTCATTTTCAAAATTACAGTAGCACTAAAGAGGGTTCGTTGTATTCAATATCCTTATGGGGAAAAAGGATAACCAAAGGAGTGAATAGGAATTTCGTTTTATCAACAACGAAGAGTGGAGTTTCTTTTTTTTCACAAAATATATCCAAAATTGATGGTAATACAAGAAATAGGATAGGATCCTTTAGTACTTCCTTTGGGGCTAAAAACACTTTTGCCTATCCGCATGAAACGGGAAATACTATGTTATTTCCTCTTCTTATATTACTGCTTTTTACTTTCTTCATTGGATTCATAGGAATCTCTTTTGATAATGGAGCAATGGATAATGGAATAGCAGAGTTAACCATATTATCAAAGTGGTTAACTCCCTCAATAAACTTTATCCAGGAAAGCTCTAATTCTTCTATAAATTCATATGAATTTATCACTAATGCAATTTCTTCTGTAAGTATAGCTATTTTCGGTTTATTCATAGCATATAGCTTCTATGGATCCGCTTATTCTTTTTTTCAGAATTTGGATTTAATAAATTCCTTTGTAAAAGGGAGTCCGAAAAAGGACTTTTTTGATCTAGCAAAAAAAAAGATATACAGTTGGTCATATAATCGTGGTTATATAGATATTTTCTATACTAGGGTCTTTACCCTGGGTATAAGAGGATTAACCGAACTAACTGAGTTTTTCGATAAGGGAGTTATCGATGGAATTACCAATGGAGTGGGTCTTGCTAGTTTTTGTATAGGAGAAGAAATTAAATATGTGGGGGGAGGGCGAATCTCGTCTTATTTATTCTTTTTTTTATGTTATGTATCCGTGTTTTTATTCTTTTTTCTTTTTTAACTTAAGGAATTTCCTGGTTTCCTACCTAAATAACTTTCCTATCCCCCTCCTTATCCCCTTCTATTATTTCTCTCTTTCTATCCCCCCATTCCTCTGTGTAAATAGCCTAATATGGGTTCACAATCAATAACATCTTCACCATCGAGAGTAACGATCAGTCGAAGAACACCATGCATTGATGGGTGTTGAGGGCCCATATTGACTATCATGAGATCTTTTCTTGTAAGCGGTAGACTCATATCCTTTCTTCCTTAATTCATTATTCCATGAAAATGGATTATTCCATGAATTCCTCAAAACGAGGCTCATCAAAATGCAAAATCTAAGACTACTATAAGACTACTAATAAAATAAGAAAAAAATTCGAACGATTAAATTACTGCTCCCGGATATTCAACTGACTGATTAATTTCTTATAACGTACTCTATTTTTCTTTGCCAAATAAGCCAGCAAACGTCGACGTTTTCCCAAAAGTCTTCGTAAACCTCTTTCCGATGAAAAATCTTTTTTGTGTAATTCTAAATGTGAAGCAAGTCTCCGTATCTTATTGGTGAAACTGAATACTTGAAATTCAACAGAACCCCTGTTTTCTTCTTTTTCTTCTTTAACCATAAATCCAAAAATTTTTCTACCTCCTTTCTTTTTCATGTATTTTTCTGATCAGGAAAAATAAAAAATTATGTCAGTTATTTTGAAGTTATTCTAATCTCGTACACACAAAAATTTGCAATTATTCATCTACTACTGGAATTTGGATTTATTTTATCGATGCAAATTGGATTTGGATAGAAGGGTACATTCTTTTATTTTAGATAGAAGAAATGTTTCTTCTATCTAAAATAAAAGAATTTTGCTGATTTATTTATTGCTATATCCAATTTATTGAATTGATACACCATTTAATTGATATCATTTAGCAAAATGAAACACAGCATATGCATCCATCTTTCGGCTCGAGAATTTCACGGGATAGAGATATGGTATAAGAAATAGGCTATTAAGTAACTCTAAATGAATTGTGGATACATCTGTATCCTTAACATACTGAAACGATTGCCATTATTCGTATCAAACCAATAGCGATTCATACAAGCTAAATCTTCTAATCAATGGTGGGCCAATAATGAATTTTTTTGCATATGTATTAAGACGCTTGGCCTGATTTCGAAAGTGTCCAGAGTTTTATATGTTGTTTTCATTGCAAAATGATGGATCTCCTTCCGTAACTTTCCAATTACGAGTACGAGAATTGAAAGACATGAAAATTCTCAATTCTCTACGGCGTCTAGGAGATAGATAGAATATTTTCAGGAACAATAAAATCAGAAGAATCTTTCTCTCTATTCACTACCATTCCGCGTCTTCGACTTCTATTAGTTTCTTTTCTTCTTTAATGCAATAGCTATAGTTTGATATAAGAATCTATTTATCAAAGTAATGGAAACCATTCTCTTATAGGAAATGGTTCGAAAATCGCTAT